TTTTTGCTTATCCTCGTATCGTTCAAAAGTTGAAACTTAGGGAAGTGCTTTATAAAGATATGTATAAAAAGAACATATTTCCTTTAGCTCCGTCATGCCTACTATAACTAGTTATTTTGGTTTTCTCCTAGCAGCTTTAACTATAACCTCGGCTCTATTTATTGGTCTGAGTAAGATAGGACTTATTTGAAATTAATTGAATGAATAATTCATAAAAAGAAATCTTTCTGTGGTATTTCACATATTGTCTAGTTCCTTGCCGTACCACGTTAATTCCAAATTATTGAGATTCCTAGGCAAGACGGATTACTATTTAGGGATAGATATTACCCCTCTTTTTAACCTTTCAAAAAAAAAAAAAAAGAAATAAAATTCAAATGATTGAAGTCTTTCTATTTGGAATCGTCTTAGGTCTAATTCCTATTACTTTGGCTGGATTATTCGTAACCGCATATTTACAATACAGACGTGGTGATCAGTTGGACCTTTGATTAATTAACATCTCTTTTTTTAACTTACACCCCCTTTCTTTAATTTAATTCGAGGGGGGGTCAGGACAGGGTCAAATTCAGATTGCTGTTCAATTATTTCAGTTCAACGTGTGTGATTTTCGATCTAAGACAACAAGAGCGGAATCACGCTCTGTAGGATTTGAACCTACGACATTGGGTTTTGGAGACCCACGTTCTACCGAACTGAACTAAGAGCGCTTTCTTATCACAACGGAAAAGAAAAGACTGGAAATAAGTAAAAAGTATATTTTTTTCCCCAACAATTCTTGTATGTGTATACTATCATATATCATAAAATGAAAGATTATGTATGTCAAAATTAGAAATCGATCTAAAAAAAAGGATCTTGCGTTACTGCTGCTCTGAGCGGTAATTGGTAGGGATGACAGGATTTGAACCCGTGACATTTTGTACCCAAAACAAACGCGCTACCACGCTGCGCTACATCCCTTTCAATGGGTCTACAGTATCATTGTAAAGAATCCCTGTCTTGTTTTCCACATCCTTATTTTTTTATTCCCTCTATTGATATGCAAAATGGATCTTGCCTTTTCTTGTTTTTGGTCTCATATCATATAACATATAATAATAATAAATTATTATTTTTCGTGGGAATTCTCAGGCGTAAAGCAGACCTTTTTTCTGCTTTAAGAAAAAAAAAAAAAAGATAAAAAAATCTTATCTACTGAATCATTGCGCATTTCAATTTGAATTAAGGATTCCGCGCACAAATACAAGTGTCCTTTACCTTTAACTCCATATACATCTCTTACCATAATCTATTACAATAGGGAATACAAAAACAAAAAAGAAGGAGGATTTTCAATGCGAGATCTAAAAACATATCTTTCCGTGGCACCGGTACTAAGTACTCTATGGTTCGGGTCTTTAGCAGGGTTATTGATAGAAATTAACCGTTTATTCCCGGACGCATTGACATTTCCTTTTTTTTTTTCATTCTAGTTATTGAACTGGAACGGGGTGAAGAAGATTAGAGCTAGAATCAAATACAAATATTTGTGACTAATCTCTCTTTCCCCTCTTTTCTTTTTTTTTTTTTTTACAATTAAATAGATAGAATAAAGGAGGAAAGCGAAAGAAAAATGTGACTTCTTAAAAGAAAATAGACAGTGAAAAGAAAACAGAAATGGAAATGTGGCTAGTGTAAGAGTAGCCTACATTACACGATACTTAAATGAAATACTGTACTGGGATTAGCAATATAGTTAGCAATTTTTGTATTACTTATTATTTCCTATTTATTTACTATATTGATTGCAATAAAATCTTTATTTCAGAATTTGATTTTGAGTGCTTTTACTTTTTTGTCCCTTGTTTCTTATTCGGTTCGGGTCGGAAAATAGAAAAGTTGGGTGAATCAAAAACCCAAAGGAGGGTCATGCCCAAGGGTAAAGATGTCCGAGTAAGGGTTATTTTGGAATGTACTAGTTGTGCTCGAAACGGTGTTAATAAGGAATTAAGGGGTATTTCCAGATATATTACTCAAAAGAATCGACACAATACACCTAGTCGATTGGAATTGAGAAAATTCTGTCTCTATTGTTACAAACATACACTTCATGGGGAGATAAAAAAATAGCTAGAGTCGAACCGCGTGGTTGTGTGTCACTCTTGCAAGTAACATGAAAAAATAATATAGATATATATCTATATTATTTCATATATTGAAATAAAAAAAATGAATAAATATAGACAAAACAAATCCTCTAATTGATTCTATAACTCATTTTCATTTTTTTATTTCATCGAAATAGGATTTTAAGGAATAAACAAATTATGGATAAAACCAAGCGACTCTTTCTTAAATCCAAGCGATCTTTTCGTAGGCGTTTGCCCCCGATTGTATCGGGGGATCGAATTGATTATAGAAACATGACTTTAATTAATCGATTTCTTAGTGAACAAGGAAAAATATTATCTAGACGGGTGAATAGATTGACCTTAAAAGAACAACGATTAATTACTATTGCTATAAAACAAGCTCGTATTTTATCTTCGTTACCTTTTCTTAATAATGACAAACAATTTGAAAGAAGTGGGTCGACCACTAGAACTCCAGGTCTTCGAACCAGAAAAAAATAGGCTTACTCTTCAATTAAATCAAAATTACAATCGGAACTCAAACCCAGATGGACGTTTTGTTCAAAAAATCCGAGAAGCAGTCGTGTCGTAAGAAAAAAATTGGGGAAGAAGAATAAAAAAATATTTTTTTATTTAGCGTGTTCGCTCATTTTGACGGCTTTATCATATTATTTCTACTCTACCCTCCTGGAGTTCATTCTCCAGAGAACTCCGTTTAAAAATTATAATGGACTCCTTCCAATTTCCTTTTTTTATGATCTCATTGGAAATCATATAAAGACAATTCCTATTTGATATAGCCATTTGTGCAAGTATCTTACGATTAAGAACCAACTGCGCCTTATACAGATTGTATATTAATCTACTATACGTATAGGATACCGGATTTACGCGAATTACTGCATTTATTCGAGTGATCCACAAACGACGAAAATCCCTTTTTTGTCTATCTCTATCACGATAAGCCGAAACCAAAGCTCTTATTTTCTGTTGAGTAATTGTTCGACTAAGTCTTGAATGAGCCCCGCGAAAGCTTGATGCAAATAAACGCATTTTTGTTCTACGTCTCCGAGCTATATATCCTCGTCTAATTCTGGTCATTGAATAAATGAAACTTTGATATGAATAACTAATTGATTTCCTTTCTTTCAGTTATTCTTTTCCCCCTTCCTAGTCTATTAATAACAAAACGGACTCTTCCAATTTATAAAATAAAAATTCCAATGGCTTTTGCTACTCGAACCTTACCGACCACTCTTTTACCTTTTTTCGAGGCATTGGAAATAAAATAGTCAAAAAAAAGAAATAAAGTACTAAATAGATAAAGAAATTGTGGGTTCCGTCGTCTCTATGATTACTTCTTAAACGGTGAGGTCCTCTCTATACACCGGAGCCGCTTCCTTCATTTAATCAATTCTATTGGTAACTTGTACAGTTACCACTCTTCGGCTCTACCCATGAATTTTCTAGTAATAGGTCTTTCATAACGAGATACACCTTATACAGTAACGGTATTTAATTATGAAGATTGGTGGGGTAGCTGACCCTGTTAGTCCGTTCTTGCAAGAGTAGAAAGATAATCTTTCTGCTTTTTTTTATAGTATTTCCCCGCTTAATGGGTAACTATTTGTTACCAATGGGGAATTCTTTCTCACCTTAAATTGCAAATTGAGGCAGTTGAATTTGCGCCAGTGGAAACCATAAATTTCATACACAATAGAAAAGATATGATAGATCTATTTTTTTTTAGCTAGTGAATGCTGTTCTTCTTCTTCCATTCTATCCGATTCACTGGTACTGATCATTCATACTTCAAAATTGTTTTCTTTCTTTTGTTTTGTCGCAGCCCATGATTGAAACGAGTCGCACATACACCCTTGTACATGTTCCTCGGCGCTGAGGGCATCCCCCAAGAGCGGGGGATTTTGTAACGTTTCTGATTGGCTGTCTTGGGTTTCTAATAAGTTGTTTAATAGTTGGCATGCTGAATTATTCATTATGGGCTGGTTTAGATCGATCCTAACCATATGATTATGAATTTCTTCTGTTTATATTTAATATTCTATTAAACCCTTAAGGAGTCACTGCTATGTTTTATATGTTTTATCCAACCGCCACAAGATCAACAATTCCATGAGCTTGGGCTTCTGTTGCTGACATAAAAGTATCCCTTTCCATGTCTTCGGATACAACCCATAAGGGCTTGCCCGATCTTTGTACATAAACCATTGTAAGGATTTCGCGCAGTCTCAGTAGTTCTTCCGTATCCAGGATAAATTCTCCCGTTTGTGCCCCATAAAAAGCGCCAATAGGTTGATGGATCATGACCCTGATGATATATTATAACCTAAAAAAAGGTTCCTCTATCTCGCACGATTAGCCGAGTGGAAGAGATAAAGGAAAAGATAGAATTGAACAACCGTACGGGCATTTTTTTCGCATTGCATACGGCTCGCCAATGGAATTAATGGAATTTTCTTTTTACCTTTCATCAAACAAGGAGAAAAATTGGTTATACCCAGATCGGTAAATGATCCAATTACCACCCTTCTTTTTTTTTATGAGTTCAAAAATACTATGATGGCTCCGTTGCTTTATATATTTATTTCGTTTGGGATTCAGCAATCCCAAAGTGTCTTTTTTTCAAATAATTTTTTTGATTTTCGTACTCTTTCATACCATAAATCTTATTAATAACCTTCCGGCGTGAAAAAGGTTTTTGACGCTTCAATAGGCCTACGATAGGTAAGATAAACTCGGAATACCCCTCCTTTCTCTCATACTACTGCTTCGATACATAATCGAATATTTTGAAAAAAAAAAAACACTAACAATTTTCATATCGAATTCGAAGTGCCATGCTATTATTACTTAATCTTAAAAATTCATATGGCGAAGGCATAGTCTTCTTTTTTCTCTCAAATAAAAAACTCATTGGCGCCAAGCGTGAGGGAATGCTAGACGTTTGGTACTTGCTCCTGCGGCCAGGAGAAAAGACCCCATGGAGGCGGCCAATCCCATGCAGATTGTCTGTACATCTGGTCGCACAAATTGCATAGTATCATAAATTGCTATTCCGGGTATTACCCATCCGCCAGGCGAGTTGATAAATAAATACAAATCCTTGGTCTCGTTCTCTATACTGAGATATACCATAATACCAATAAGTTGATTCGAGATATCACTCTCAACCATTTGACCTAAAAAAAGTAATCTTTCTCGATAAAGTCGGTTGATTAGGATAAAACTGTATCCCCTCGGAACCGTACAGGCATCTTTTGATGCATACGGTTCGACAAAACTTGCGAAACAAAAAATCAATGTGTAGCTCCCAGCCCTTTTCCTTTCTTTTTTCCTAGCAGGCTCCTTCTATCGAGTGGGCTTTTCTTCCATTTTTCAAGAACGATGCGTTTAGCCGGTTTCCTATACCTATTATTATTATATTCGAGTATAAAAAAAATTCACTAAACTTATCGACTTATTGAACTAACTTTTCATTGATGTATTTTTTCATCGCGACCCAATCCAAAAATCACGATGCCTTTTTCTTGTTCCTGAATTGAATGGGCTTCTTCCAATTTTTTAGGTTTATGCTCTACTCCGAGTAAGGATCGGCCCGATTTTGATTTGCACATATAGGACAAATGACCCCAATACCACGTCTCTTTTTTGTTATGGCTTATGACTTCCCCCCTTTTTTTCAATTCATTTTTTTCACGTCTTCCGCCCAATATTTGACGTATTCATCCTATTTTTTATTCCGTTGATTATTGATTAACTGTTTGATCCGCTGATTAACAGTTTGAGATCACTCCTATTTCGAATAAAGTTCGAAATGGAATCATTTCTGGTATAAGTAATAATAATAGATATATTACCGATTGGTTTTTGGTAAACGGAGCCTGGATACCTCATTTTTTTTGGTCCAGCCAAGACGACCATAAAATTGATTTATTACTAATATTAAGCTGGATACCTACTCACGAAATAGATCTAATTGCACTTCATTGCATTTCACGCTACAAATTTTTGAGAATTCAATCAAATTTTTTGGGCGAAACAGAGGATATCTCGATCGGGGGAGAAAATGGGGAAATCCCATATGACCCAGTAGATCTGACAAGTCGCACTATATGTCAACCCAAGATGGATGCTTGTCCCCGGGACTTCGATAAGGTACTTTTGGAACACCAATAGGCATAAAACGAAAAAAATAATTAAGTACTCTAGTTCACTTTGATGTGGAAGCGTAAGCGTAATAATGAGCTTCTTGTCTTAATAATATTGGCTGTTATCTTAGTTTATACATCGATTGACTAAGTTCATAAAATAAAGGAAAATTCTTACGAATAGGTCTTTTGAATGATGACCAAATATGGATGCATTTGTTCATAGAAAAGTGAATCAGCCCCCCTTGCGTATTGGTACTTATCGAGTATAGAATAGATCTGCTTCTCTTTTTTCCTACGAACCGAACTCTTCCATTATTACTAATAGAATAGAACAAATATTAATCTTTTTTTTTTTTTTTCGAGATAATTCCCTGAAAAAAGAAGGGAAGGTACATAGCATAGTTTTTTTTTTTCAATGCAATAAAGTTACATAGTGTCTATTTTTTATTAATAAAGGGGTAGTCCCATGGGTTTGCCTTGGTATCGTGTTCATACCGTCGTATTGAATGATCCCGGTCGGTTGATTGCTGTCCATATAATGCATACAGCCCTGGTTGCGGGTTGGGCCGGTTCAATGGCTCTATATGAATTAGCTGTTTTTGATCCCTCCGATCCAGTTCTTGATCCAATGTGGAGACAAGGCATGTTCGTTATACCCTTCATGACTCGTTTAGGAATAACTGATTCATGGGGCGGTTGGAGTATTACGGGGGGGACGGTAACGAATCCGGGTATTTGGAGTTATGAAGGTGTAGCCGGGGCACATATTGTGTTTTCGGGCTTGTGCTGCTTGGCAGCTATCTGGCATTGGGTGTATTGGGATCTAGCAATATTTGTCGATGACCGTACGGGAAAACGCTCTTTGGATTTGCCTAAAATCTTTGGAATTCATTTATTTCTCTCAGGAGTGGCTTGCTTTGGTTTTGGGACATTTCATGTAACAGGATTGTATGGTCCTGGAATATGGGTGTCCGACCCGTATGGACTAACTGGAAGTGTACAATCTGTAAATCCAGCATGGGGTGTGGAAGGTTTTGATCCTTTTGTTCCAGGAGGAATAGCCTCTCATCATATTGCAGCAGGGACATTGGGCATATTAGCAGGCTTATTCCATCTTAGTGTCCGCCCACCTCAACGCCTATACAAAGGATTACGTATGGGCAATATTGAAACCGTTCTTTCCAGCAGCATCGCTGCTGTCTTTTTTGCAGCGTTTGTTGTTGCTGGAACTATGTGGTATGGTTCAGCAACTACCCCCATCGAATTATTTGGGCCCACCCGTTATCAATGGGATCAGGGATACTTTCAGCAAGAAATATATCGAAGAGTCAGTGCTGGACTAGCCGAAAATCTAAGTTTATCAGAAGCTTGGTCTAAAATTCCTGAAAAATTAGCTTTTTATGATTACATCGGAAATAATCCTGCGAAAGGGGGATTATTCAGAGCGGGTTCAATGGATAACGGGGATGGAATAGCTGTCGGGTGGTTAGGGCACCCTATCTTTAGAGATAAAGAAGGGCGTGAACTTTTTGTACGTCGTATGCCTACTTTTTTTGAAACATTTCCAGTAGTTTTGGTAGACGGAGATGGAATTGTTAGAGCCGACGTGCCTTTTCGAAGGGCAGAATCGAAGTATAGTGTCGAACAAATAGGTGTAACCGTTGAGTTCTATGGTGGCGAACTGAATGGAGTGAGTTATAGTGATCCTGCTACTGTGAAAAAATATGCTAGACGTGCTCAATTGGGTGAAATTTTTGAATTAGATCGTGCTACTTTAAAATCCGATGGTGTTTTTCGTAGCAGTCCAAGGGGCTGGTTTACTTTTGGACACGCTTCATTTGCTCTGCTTTTCTTCTTCGGACACATTTGGCATGGTGCTAGAACCTTGTTCAGAGATGTTTTTGCTGGTATTGACCCGGATTTGGATGCTCAAGTGGAATTTGGAGTATTCCAAAAACTTGGAGATCCAACTACAAGAAGACAAGTAGTCTGATGCAGTACTGCTCCGCAATTTTGGGTTTATCGCTTCTGCTTCTATTTTGATTTGTGATTTTTCATTTTTAAATTAAGGTATAAGGTACTGGAGAAATCTGGATTGAAATCGCCGTCTTTTTTGATTCTTTTTTTTTTTTTTCGTTAATCCGGGAGATGATCCCAAATAAACAGGTATGGAAGCTAGAATTGGAAACCACGATCGAATTTATGGAAGCATTGGTTTATACATTCCTCTTAGTCTCGACTCTAGGGATCATTTTTTTCGCTATCTTTTTTCGAGAACCGCCTAAAGTTCCAACTAAAAAATGAAAATTTTTTTATTATCTCAATTGAAGCAACGGGCCTCCCAATATTGGGAGGCCCGTTGCTTCTACTTCAAACTAGTCCCCGTGTTCTTCGAATGGATCTCTTAGTTGTTGAGAGGGTTGCCCAAAAGCAGTATATAAGGCGTACCCAGTAAAACTTACAAGTAACCCAGATATAGAGATGGCGACTAGGGTTGCTGTTTCCATTATTCTAGAATTTCAAGACCACAATGGATCCGTGATAAGATCGTTTATTTACAACGGAATGGTATACAAAGTCAACAGATCTCAATGAATAAAAAATAGGATTTATGGCTGCACAAACAGTTGAGGGTAGTTCTAGAGCTCGTCCAAAAATGACTGCTGCAGGGGGGTTATTGAAACCTTTGAATTCGGAATATGGTAAAGTAGCTCCTGGATGGGGAACTACTCCTTTGATGGGTATCGCAATGGCTCTATTTGCGATATTCCTGTCTATTATTTTGGAGATTTATAATTCGTCCGTTTTACTGGACGGAATTTCAATGAATTAGAATTCAATTTACAAGATACTACCTTTTAAATAAGCATTTAGGTCTCGGATTTTTATTTTTATTTTAATTTTTATTTTAGTTGATTGGTAGTTCGGCCGCGAAATTTTTTTGTTTCTGTATTTCCGGAATATGAGTGTGCGACTTGTTCTAATTGATCCTATTGATAGTACAGAGAATGGATCTGTCATCTTGATAGAGATGGTTTTATTCCGTCGGATATTCATTCTAGTATCTGGAGCACGGAATATATGAAATAGATCACGAAGTCTTCGAACTATGATTCGTACTTAATATTCAGACCCCGCGGCCGGATTCAAAATTTTTTTTCTAAAGAAAAAATTTTCAATTGCAAGATTTTTCTTCTTTCAAATTCCCTATTTCAGCTTTGATTTTGCCCAAAGCACAAACTTGAATAAATGATGATCCAGGGGTTCTTACTCATGAAATCTTTGGACTTACTTTGATGGTTTTATTGAATCATCGTGGTTCTAGTATGAATCTGAGGTTTCAATTGATTCATAGGGTCTTAACAAGAAAATTCCTATCAATAATAAAGAAAACAAAAGGAAAGCTGCATTACATACAACTCAAAATAACAGATCAAAGAAAATGAAATAGGTAACATAGAAGATTCAAGAGACCTGTAACGATCAACATAAAGATAAGCGAGTCGACTTGATTTTTTGGCGTTCTAATTATAACCACAAAGAATAATTTTCTTATTTTTATTCTTTCGTATCTTTAGATAAGATTGAATCAAAAAATTAAGAAGTTTCCAATTTCCTATTCCATATCAATATTGTGGTGGTTTTGTTTGAGCCGTACGAGATGAAATTCTCATATATGGTTCTCAGAGGGGGGTCCACTTGGTTTACCTATCT